TTTTGAGCAAGAGCTAAAGTAGCTCCTAATAATACTGTTATTATTCCTACTAACGAAATTAAATTCATTATGTAAGGTAGAACTATGAAAAGAGGAAGAAGGCGAGCTACAAGAAAAATTCCCGCTGCTACCATGGTAGCAGCATGTATAAGAGCGGAAATAGGGGTGGGCCCCTCCATGGCATCAGGTAACCATACATGAAGGGGAAATTGTGCAGATTTAGCAATCGCACCGGCAAATAATAGAACAGCACACAAAGTAACAAATAAGAAATTAACTTCATTATTCAAAATCAAGTTATTGAATATTTCGAATAAATCTCGAAATTCGAAACTGCCCGTTATCCAAAAAAAACCCAAAATTCCTAATAATAAACCAAAATCCCCTATACGATTAGTTACAAAAGCTTTTTGGCAAGCATTGGCTGCAAGAGGTCGTGTAAACCAAAATCCTATTAATAGATAGGAGCACACCCCAACTAATTCCCAAAAAATATAAATTTGTATCAAATTAGAACTAGTAACCAATCCCAGCATGGAAGCACTGAAAAAACTCATATAAGCAAAAAACCTCAAATATGCTTGATCATGAGCCATATAATTATCACTATAAATAAGAACCATAATTCCAACAGTAGTGATTAATACTGACATAATAGAAGTAAGTGAATCGATCAAATATCCGAATTCTAAAGAAAAATCATTAATAATGATCCAAGACCATACGTATTGATAAATGGAATTGCTATTTATTTGCTGAATAGATAGATTGATTGAAAAAAGCATGACTATACTTAACAATAAAACACTATGAAAAGACCACATACGACGAAGATTTTTTGTTGTCGTTGGAAAAAGAAGAAGTCCCGCCCCTATTAATAGAGGAATTGAAAGTGGAATGAAAGGTATGCTCCACCCGTATTGATATGTATATTGCATAAAGGTTTTTTAATTATTAATTTCTTAATTAATATTTCCGATTCACCATATCTCGTCTCTTTGAAAGGGATCAATAAAAGTCAAGATATGGACTAAGTTAAAATTTAAACTAACTTATAATTAAATAAATATAATTAATATATAATTTATTAATTTATAATTAAATATAATTAAAATCGAATTCATTTTTAGATTTACTGAATTTTTGCTAAATCCTTCAAATATTCAAACCACAGGTTTACATTTGGTCAAATGATATGAAAGATAGAAATTCGGAATTTTGAAAATTCAACATACTCTTTTTCCAGCTTTGATAACTTAATAGCAAAACTCGTTTCATTAAATTAAGCAAAAACCAGGTTCTTTCTTATCTTAAACCTTTTGCGGGGTGTTTTATTACATCGAAATAAATAAATGACGAAAATCCAAATGGCAGGGTCTTTTACTTTTAGATTCTTTCTTTTTTTTTAAGAGGTTAACATTCAATTTGTATGACACAACAGGTTTTAGAGATATAGACAGATTTGGTTTTTTTTTGAACAATAGATGTCTTTCACATCCAGTTATAACAATAAGGAATCCTTTTTCAAAAAGTAAATGGCAGTTCCAAAAAAGCGTATTTCTACATCAAAAAAGCGTATTCGTAAAAATATTTGGAAAAGGGGCGGATATTGGACAGCGTTAAAAGCTTTTTCGTTAGGGACATCCATTTTTACCGGGAATTCTAAAAGTTTTTTTGTACAGCAAACAACTAAATAATAAAAGAAAAGGTTGGAAAAATCGGAATCCACTCAAAAATGGACTCCCTTTTTTCTTTTTTATTTTATAAAAAAATTAGATAAATAAAATTTTGAAATTCCATTATATTATCATTATATAGTGAGTTGGGCTAATCAATCTGAAATGGAACTCAGTTTATTCTTTTATTTAAAAAAAAAAATTCTTCTTCTTTTTTTTTTTATTTTTGAATTAAAAAAAATAGTAATACTTGTTTTATTAATACTTGTTTTAATGACAAACTAATAAACACAATCAAAATATAAAACGGTTTACCTTTCTCTGTCTCAGTTCCAAGATGGGGAGGCTTTTTCCCCATCGACATATTTGTCACAATTACAATATAGAATAAGCCAAATTTGGATCTCTTTTATATTTTATTTATGTTTATTGATAAAGTAAATTTTTGAATTTTATCTATTGATTGACGGTAGAAGTTTCTAGTGCCAAGAACTAAATCGAAAATCCATGAAAACCCAAAAACTAAAATAACGAAGCCGCAAATCATTCTTTGAACGAATTTTTATTTGTATTCAGCAATGTAAAACTTTTCTGAAAAAAAAAAAGAGTACACTGCATTTAGTTATTCAATCTCGACGATTTTTTAGTCATAGACTATTATAAGTTTACAAGACAAGCCGCTATGGTGAAATTGGTAGACACGCTGCTCTTAGGAAGCAGTGCTAGAGCATCTCGGTTCGAGTCCGAGTGGCGGCATGCCACCGTCTAAAAAAAAAAGAGATCATATAATAAATTCAACTCCCAACTTCAATTTAAGAGATTCTTCTTTTCTTTTTTAAGATTTTTTATGATATTTGTGACCTTCGAACATATATTAACTCATATTTCCTTTTCAATCGTTTCAATCAGAATTACAATTTGGCTGATAAGTTTTTTTTTAGAAGATGAAATCCTACAACTAGATGATTCATCCGAAAAGGGAATGAGAGTTACCTTTTTCTGTCTAACAGGATTATTAGTTACGCGTTGGGTGTATTCGGGACATTTCCCACTAACCGATTTATCGGAATCATTACTCTTTCTTTCGTGGAGTTTCTCTCTTATTCAGATAGGTCCTTTTTTCAAAAAAAAGAAAAATTATTTAAGAACAATAACCGGTTCAAGTGTTCTGTTGACTCAAGGCCTTGTTACTTCGGGTCTTTTAACTGAAATAGGACAATCTTCAATATTAGTACCCGCCCTTCAATCTGAGTGGTTAATAATGCACGTAACTATGATGATACTCGGCTATGCGTCTCTTTTATGCGGATCATTATTGTCAATAGCATTTCTAGTTATTACATTGAGAAAAAACAGAACAATTTTGAATTTTTTCTTTTTTTTAAATGAATATTTTTTCATTGGTGAAATCAAATACAAATATATGAATGAAAGAACCAATCTTTTGCCAAATACTTCTTTTTTTTCTACTAAGAATTATTACAGGTCTCAATTGATTCAACAATTGGATTGTTGGAGTTTTCGGGTTATTAGTCTAGGTTTTATACTTTTAACCATAGGTATTCTTTCGGGAGCAGTGTGGGCTAACGAAGCGTGGGGATCCTATTGGAATTGGGACCCCAAAGAAACTTGGGCATTTATTACTTGGATCATATTCGCGACTTATTTACATACCCGAACAACTAAAAATACGCAAGGTTCCAACTCAGCAATTGTAGCGTTTATAGGCTTTCTTATAATTTGGATTTGCTATTTTGGGGTCAATTTATTAGGAATAGGGTTGCATAGTTATGGTTCATTTACATTAACATCTAACTGAATTCAAGAAAGAATCTTGCGAATCCAACCGAATGCGGTTAACATAAAATCTTTTATGTTAACCGTGTGAATCAACTAAATATAGTTGATTCACACGGTTCGTGCCCATTGCCCCTCTGGGATTCAAATTCATTTTTTTTTTCACTTTACTTAACTTAAACTTAAAAATTCAAAATAGAAATTGACGAGAAAAGCTCTCTTTTTTCATTCTAGACCCTTTTAACGACAGAATAAATGATTTAAAAATCATAGCATAGGCTTTTTTTTTGGTTTAGTTATGAAAACTATTTATAAAAAAGAATTAGATAGAATAACTTCGACCTTGTCAACTGATAGTGAAAAAACGAAATCAGGGTATATACCAATACCTAGTATGGGTAAAAAAAGAGAAATCGAAAGAAATAACTCGCGCGGTCCAGAATCAAAAAAAGAACAGTTTTGAATATTAAAGAACTTGTATCCATAGAAAATTTGTCGTGACATAGATAATGAATAAATAGGAGTTAATATCATTCCAATTGCCATTACAAATGTAATTAGCATTTTTGGCATTAAAAGAAATTTTTGGCTGGTAATTATTCCAAAAAATACTATCAATTCCGCAACAAAACCACCCATACCCGGTAATGCAAGGGAAGCCACGGAAAAGCTACTGAACATTGTGAATATTTTTGGCATTCGGATAGCTATTCCGCCCATTTGGTCAAGGTAAACAAGGCGTAGTCTATCGTAAGTGGTACCCGCCAAGAAAAAAAGTGCAGCACCGATAAATCCATGCGATATTATTTGTAAAAGAGCTCCATTGAGTCCTGTATCGTTTATAGACCCAATGCCTATAATTATGAAACCCATATGAGATACAGAAGAATAGGCTATTCTTTTTTTTAAATTCCGTTGGCCAAAAGATGTTGAAGCTGCATAAATTATTTGCATTGTGCCTACTATCACTAAAAATGGCGAAAACAGAGAATGGGCGTGAGATAAGAATTCCATATTGATCCGTACTAACCCATACGCTCCCATTTTTAATAAGATTCCGGCCAGAAGCATACAAGTACTGTAATGTGCTTCTCCGTGGGTATCTGGTAACCATGTGTGTAGGGGTATAATCGGCGATTTGACAGCAAAAGCAATAAAAAATCCAATATAGAATATTATTTCCAAGGCTACAGGATACGACTGATTCGCTGACGTTTCAAAATTTAATGTTGGTTCATTGGAACCATATAAAGCGATACCCAAAACTGCTATTAAGAGAAAAACAGAACCTCCCGCCGTGTACAAAATAAATTTTGTAGCTGAGTACAGGCGCTTCTTTCCTCCCCACATAGACAGAAGTATATAAACGGGAATTAATTCTAACTCCCACATGATGAAAAAAAGCAAAAGGTCCCGAGAAGAAAATGATCCTATTTGACCACTGTACATTGCTAACATCAGGAAATGAAATAATCGAGAATCGCGAGTAACCGGCCAAGCTGCTAAAGTCGCTAAGGTAGTGATAAATCCCGTTAGTAAAATAAGTCCTATGGAAAAGCCGTCTATTCCTAATCTCCAATGGAAATCAAAAAAATGTATCCAGTTATAACCCTCTGCTAGTTGGATTAATGGATTATCCATTTGGCAATGATAACAGAATGCATAAGTCGTTAGAAGGAGTTCGAGTACACATATAAATATGGTATACTGACGAATAACCTTATTTCCTCTATGGGGAAGAAAAAAGATTAAGGAACCACCAAATATTGGCAAAATTACAATTGTTGTTAACCAAGTAAAAAAATTCATGGTAAATACAAGATACACTTGGACCAGGCAAACCCGTGCTCAAAATATTTTGAGCACGGGTTTGCCGGTAAAAAAATCAAATGGATTCAAGTAAAATTTTCTTGAATGTATCTATCAATAAGCTAGACCCATACTGCGGGTTGTTTCATGTGATAAGTAAACTCGAACACTCAAGAACTCGGTTGGACAGGCGGATTCACATCTTTTACAACCAACGCAGTCTTCCGTTCTTGGAGCAGAAGCAATTTGTTTAGCTTTACACCCATCCCAGAGTATCATTTCTAATACATCGGTAGGGCAGGCTCGGACACATTGAGTACAGCCTATACACGTATCATAAATCTTTACTGAATGTGACATTGAATATATATATTTTGAATGTCATAAATTTTCGACCTAGTCAGCTTAGAAAAAAACCCTATATTTAGATACCAGACGAATCAACAAGTTATCAGAATTTTTCTAATCAATCTACTTCTTTCTGGATTGATTTATGAGAAAGGTCCAAGATACTTTGATTTCTTAGATTTTTGTAACCGCTATCATACCTTAATGTAGCAATGTAGAAACATACTAATTCTAATCCCTTTCTGACTATTGGACTTCATATCCCTAATACTAATTGTTCAACAAATTCGATTGGTTAATACGAGTTGATTTTCGGTTACGATAAATTAATGAAACAATAGCCAGTCCAATAGCTGCTTCAGCGGCTGCAATAGATATAACAAAAATTGCTAAGATGTCTCCTTTTAATTGACGATTATCAAAAAAATCCGAAAATGTTACAAAATTGATATTAACTGCATTTAATATAAGTTCAAGACACATAAGAGCTCTAACCATATTTCGACTTGTGATCAATCCATATGTCCCAATAGAAAATAAATAGGCACTCAGCACAAGTATATGTTCTAGCATCATTAACCAACTCCTTATCCATCTTAGTCAGTTCAATCTAAACACCAATTCAATCGACTTGATTGAATCACATATCACATATAACAAGTAATCGATACTTGCATTTTTTCTTTTTTACTATTGACGAGCTAGAACAATTGCACCTATTAAAGCAACTAAAAGAATTATTGAAACAAGTTCAAATGGAAGAAAAAAATCTGTTAATAAATGAACTCCGATTTGTTGATTATTAGTTATCAAATCTTGCTCTAAAATCTGGTTTGATCTTGTAGTCCAAATAATAGCGTCCCATGACATATCTAAAATAGTACTAATTAGTGAAATAAAAAAACTTGTACAAACTATCGAAGTAATTGAATTCCCAATATTCCAATGATTTGCCTCTTCGGAATATTCTGAACCGTTCATAAACATCACAGCAAAAATGATTAAAACATTTATAGCTCCCACGTAAATGAGTAACTGCGCAACAGCTACAAAGTAGGAGGTCAATAAAAGATAGAATAAGGATATACAAACAAGAACTAATCCCAGCGAAAAGGCAGAATAAATTGGATTGGACAGTAATACCACCCCTTGACCCCCTAAGATTAGACCCGATCCTAGAAAGACTAAAAGAAAACCATGTATTGGTCCCGATAAATTCATTTCTAAAAATAGATAAATTGAAATATTTCATGATTTTATTGACCGGAGCAGGAAAAAAGAAATTACTCCTATTTTTTTTAGGAAACTTCTTTTAACTAAACGAAATGAAAGTGGCTGTAGATAGTGTTATTGGAGTACTTTCATTTAATATCCTTAAAACTATATCTATTGCGAAAATCATTACTCTAATATAAATATAGAAAAAAACAGATTTTCTATCCGAAACTTTTAAACAACTAATCAAAAGTTTGGATTGAGAAAAGTTATTCTTTTAGATTTAGATCCAAATCGAACCTTGTTTATTTTTTAGTTTTTTTTTTGAATCAATTAATCAAATCGAGGGTTTTATCCATTTTCTATTTTAGGTAAATTAGAAATTGTTCGAATTGTGTAATCATCACTTACTGATGTCGGTAACCGACCCAACGAAATTTGATTGTAATTCAACTCGTGCCGATCATAAACAGAAAGTTCATATTCTTCAGTCATTGATAAACAATTTGTTGGACAATACTCAACACAATTACCACAAAATATACAGATTCCAAAATCAATACTGTAATTAAATAATCGTTTCTTTCGAATATCAGTTTCCAATTTCCAATCAACAACAGGTAGATCTATAGGACATACACGAACACATACTTCACAAGCAATGCATTTATCAAATTCAAAATTGATTCGGCCACGGAAACGTTCAGGTGTAATCAGCTTTTCGTAGGGATATTGAATAGTTATAGGTAAACGATTCGCATGAGATAAGGTAATCATGAAACCTTGACCAATGTACCTGGCAGCTCGTACTGTTTGTTGACCATAATTTATGAACTCAGTTACCATAGCAAACATGTCGTGAGTATATAAATAAAATAAAAAAAAATTATGCTTGTTTCTTTCTCTTGTTTGAGACAAATCGTGAATACAGAATATTGTAGTATTTTACATCGACAGAAGTTGGAATGAAGTTGTTAATAATAGATTACCCAAAGAAATAGGTAAAAGAAATTTCCATCCAAGACTTAATAGTTGGTCCATTCGCAGCCTTGGTAAAGTCCATCTTGTTGCAATAGGAATAAACAAGAACAAATAAGTTTTAGCTAATGTAATAAGTATACCGATTATTGGTCCAAAGACTTTACCCGCTTTATTTATGTCAAAAATCTTAGGAACGAATTCGTATGGGGTAGAAAGATCCCAACCTCCTAAGTAAAGAACTGTTACAAATAATGAAGAAACTAGTAGATTTAGATACGAAGCGACGTAAAATAAACCAAATTTGATACCAGAATATTCTGTTTGATAACCTGCTACTAATTCCTCTTCTGCTTCTGGTAAATCAAAAGGTAATCTCTCACACTCGGCTAGAGAAGAACTTAGAAAAATGCTAAACCCTATAGGTTGACGCCATAAATTCCACCCCCAAAAACCATATTTTGATTGTGCTTCAACTATATCAACTGTACTTGGACTGTTAGATAATCATAGTCGATGATAACACCAACGTTCTCATCGCTATTACAGAAACGTACATGAGACTTTCACCTCATACGGCTCCTCATAGGTCACAAATAAATTTAAGGTAAGGGTATCTTGCTATTATTTATTTTGATATTTTTTGGAAGATACTTATTTTAAGGTTACGGTTGCGAATTATACCAATGAAATTCTGTTTGCTCGACTTAATATACTTATTTAATTAATTTAAATTATTAATTAATATTTAACTTAATTAAAAATGAAATATTAAAAAAGGCGCTTCTGAATTGATCTTATCTTTTTTTAAATTAGAAAAATGAAAATTTTCTTTGTTGATCAATAATGTAATCCTTGAATAAAAGACTTTTTTTATAATAAATAATAATATTTTGATAACAATAGTGCATAGATAGTTTAACCTATTTTTTTTTTTCAATTTACAAAAAATGAATTAGATCTTACATTCTAATTCATAACTCATGACAAGAGTTTTCTCTTTCGAACTAAAATAGAATAAACTAAAATAGAAAAAATATAATATATAGAAAAAAATATGATATATATAATATTTAGAATATATATACTATTAGAATATATATACTAAAATCGGTATATAGGAAAAATAATCAAAAAAAGATCCCCCTTTTTCAATTATTCTTTTTTATTCCGTTCCTATTCTCCTTTCTTCCTAACTCATAAAAGGGGCTTTAACCAAAATAAAAGATTATCTCGTTCGTGATAGTTATTTACTTAATCAGTGAATAGGAGCATACTTTGGATCGGAATTGTGGGGAATACTTCTTGAACTTTTCTACCAACCCAAATTCCCACTTGAATTCCTTTTTATATACAGAAGTATCCCTTTGGATAACTTACCAAATCTACATTATCAATTCTTTACTAACCCTTTGTGTATTTTGGTCTTCCTAATCATCCACTTATTTTTGTTCAACCTATCCTTATACTAATAGACTTGTCGTAATAAATAAGAAAATCAAAATCCCGCGGAGTTGGTCTTTTGAACCCGCTTCAAGTCATCATGACTAACTAATGAATCTTGGGGTAAATAGTCTCTACTGATTATGTTTAATTAATTCTTGTCTTGTACATAAAAAATGAGGCTTAACCCCTTATACTATACTGCAAATTTTTAAGCCGTTTTCTTTCACCCATATAACTATCTGCTTTAAGCCATCAATCAAAATAAAAATAATGAATAAAAAAATGAAAAATGTACATTTAACCTTTTTCTTAAGCCTAAGAAAAAAAAATAGAGAGGAAATTTTTTGTCTTAGCGAATCACACGTAGAGATATTGATAACACACACAGAGTTAATGGTATTTCATAACTAATTGATTGAGCAGCAGCCCTTAGACCACCTAAAAAGGAATATTTATTATTTGATCCATATCCTGACATAAGAAGTGCAATAGGAGCAACACTTGAAATGGCGATCCATAAAAAAACGCCAATAGTAAGATCGGATAGAACAAGGCGATAGCCAAACGGAATTACTGAATAGCTTATTAAAATGGATATGACTGCTATGGATGGTCCGATACTGAATAAACGGGTATCTCCTCTAGATGGAAGAAGATTCTCTTTGAAAAGTAGTTTTATACCATCTGCTATAGCTTGAAGAATTCCTAAGGGACCGGCGTATTCAGGTCCAATACGTTGTTGTATCCCTGCAGATATTTCTCTTTCTAACCAAACAATGACGAGTACACCTATTGTAATTCCTAATACAAGACCAAAACTAGCGACAAGCATCCATAGGATCTCATAGACCCCTTTTAAGGATTCCAATCTGGAAAAAGGATTAATAGCTTGTATTTCAGTTGTATCCATTATCATTTTAACGATCAACTTCTCCCATAATAATATCTATACTACCTAGTATTGTCATAATATCAGCCAATTTCATTCTTTTAACTAACTGAGGAAGAATTTGCAAATTGATAAACCCCGGCGGACGAATTTTCCATCTCCACGGAAAAACGCCCCGATCCCCTATTAAAAAAATTCCCAATTCACCTTTTGGGGCTTCGACTCTAACATAAAGTTCTTGTTTGGACAATTCAAAAGCTGGAGAAGGCTTTTTACTAATAAATCGATATTCAAAATCATTCCATTCGGGATCTTTTACTCTATCAAAACGTCGGATTTCCAAATTTTCATATGGTCCCCCTGGAATTCCTTCCAAAGCCTGTTGTATAATTTTTATGGATTCTGTCATTTCGCCAATGCGTACTAAATAACGAGCTAATGAATCGCCCTCTTTTTGCCATTGAACTTCCCAATCGAATTCGTAGTAACACTCATAATGATCAACTTTACGAAGATCCCATTGTATTCCGGAAGCTCGTAACATCGGTCCCGATAAACCCCAATTTAGTGCTTCTTCCCCGACAACAACTCCTACGCCCTCAACTCGTTTTAAAAAAATAGGATTACGCGTAATAATCTTTTGATATTCAGTAACCCCTGTTAAAAAGTAATCGCAAAAATCCAAACATTTATCCATCCATCCATGAGGTAGATCAGCAGCTACTCCTCCGATACGAAAAAAATTATGCATCATTCGCATACCGGTAGCAGCTTCGAATAGGTCATATATCAACTCTCTTTCTCGAAAAATATAGAAGAAAGGGGTCTGTGCGCCAATATCTGCCATAAAGGGGCCAAGCCATAACAAATGTGAAGCTATCCGACTCAACTCCAACATAATGACTCGGATATAGCTAGCTCTTTTAGGTACTTGAATATTGCCTAATTGTTCAGGCCCATTTACAGTTATTGCTTCTGTGAACATAGTCGCTAAATAATCCCAGCGGGTTACGTAGGGCAAATATTGTATAATTGTTCGATTTTCCGCAATTTTCTCCATCCCTCTGTGTAAATAACCCAATATTGGTTCACAGTCAATAACATCTTCACCATCTAGAGTAAGGATGAGTCGAAGAACACCATGCATTGATGGGTGGTGAGGTCCCATATTGATTCTCATTAGGTCTTTTCTTGTAGTTGGTATATTCATAAGTTTTTTACCGATTTATTCTTCCATGAATTGCTGAAAGTTAAAAGAAATTAATCAAAACTCAAAATTTAAACAAATAAACGAAATACTAAAAATTAAAATTCCGCGGCTTTTGGAATTAAGGAGTTTTTATCTTTCGAATATTCAACTGACCAATTAATTCTTTATAATGTACTGTATTTTTTTTTGCCAAATAGGCCAACAGTCGTTGACGTTTTCCCAATATTTGTCGTAAACCTCTCTGAGATAAATAGTCTTTTTTGTGCAGTTCCAAATGTGAAGTAAGTCTCTGGATCTTTTTGGTAAACCAGAATACTTGAAATTCCACAGAACCCCTGTTTTCTTCTTCAGAAATGAGTGTATTTTTTAGCATAAAAAATTTCCCCCTTATCATCTTACAAATATGCCTTCTTTACAAATATGTATTTTCCCAATGAGTAATAATAATGCTATTAATTTTGCATTTTAATGCAGGATACGCGTGAATTTCTTTAGGAATTCTTACGTTTATCAATTCACATTAATCAATCGAGTTTAAATTTGATTCAGATAGGAATATATAATATAAGTGTACTACATTTAGCCATTCAGAAAAGGGTATAACTTAGCCCTAAGAATGAATAAGATTCTGTTAATGGATTTCGAGGTCTAATTGATACGTTATTGGTTTTAGTATCTGGGATGTAAGACAGGTCATGTCTGAATCTCTTTCTTTTCATATACTTTCTAGGATAGAGCATCTATATGAAAAATAGACTATCAATGACTTTTCAACCGCGGGTACATATGTATCCTTAAAATACTGAAACGGCTGCCATTGTTGGTATCAAACCAATAGCGATTTAGACAAGCTAAATCTTCTACTCGAGAATTGGGCCAAAGAAAAAACTTTAAGTTAATTAATTCATTTTTATCTTTATCAAGATCTTTCTCTTTGTTCAACAATTGACTACAGTTGTTCTTGGTGCAAAATACTGAAGTTCTATTAACAACATTCCTATTTTTAGTCTTTGAATTGAAACAAATTAGAATTCTTAACTCCCTACGGCGTCTGGGCGATAAAATAGTTTCAGGAAGAAAATTATTCCTATCAACATATCCTTCGTCTGGGTATGCTTGATTAGTTTGCTGCTTACTTGTATGAACCAATGAAATGCCTAAGGTTTTATACATAAGAAATTGACCATCATTTTTTACAGATAGACGGACTGGTTCGATAACCAATACTCCCCTTTTGATCAATTCTGCAAGACTCAAATTTTTCTGAATCAGCATTATATCCAAATTTATTTCTCTTCTTTGAATCGAAGATATAGTAATTTTTTTTGGATTTTTCAGTCTAAGCACGAGACAATATATTTTGATATTATTTATCATTATTTGATTTAAAACACCGCCCCACCGTAATTGAAAAAAGAAATAACGTTTCAGAAAGAAATCTAGTTCTGCTTCTGTCTTACTTTTGTATTGTTTTTTCTTTTTACCTTTTGTTATCTTTGATACTGGATAATATTCTTCAATCTGTTTTTCTTGTTCTCTTGAAAGAAAGGGTCCAAGATTCCTTGGATTTTTTTGTGCATTTGATCTAAGATTTTCTCGTCTTTCGGTCGGTTCTTTTTCTTTTTGATTTTTATTCTTTATGTCTTTATTTGATGATATAACGCATTCCCCTTTTTCTTTTCCAGCGATGTTTTTATTTGCACTAACAATATTTTCATTTAGATTTAAATTCAAAAGAAATACTTTTCTTGGGATAACCCACGGTTTCGTTTTATATAGATTATAAAGTAGTACGAATTGTGGAAAGAACCAAAGTTCCAAACCCGAAATGGGACGATTTAGTATTTCTTCATTCATTCCCATCCAATCCAAAAAAGGTTTTTTTGGACTTCGAGAATTTATTTTTGGATTTTTCAAAAGTGTAAGATAAAAAAGGCCCTTTTTATCAAATAAGTGAGAATTCTTACTACCAATTTTAGTATTTTGATTACCCGCGGTATCGATCTTGACCCAAGTCTCAATATCCGCTTTTTTTCTAAGAGAAAAATGGATAATTTTCCAATTCAAATATTTTCTATCATAATATTTTTTTCTATATCTAATATCGCCCTTTCCCAGATAATGCTTGATAGTAGTATTTTCTAATATATCCATATCAAAGGGGGTGTGTTTATGTGTGTTAGAATTATAAAAAAAATCTGGGTTCTTATTTACCTTTCGTTCAAAGGATGATTCATGAATCGACGAGTTTCCCCTATTCTTATAATTAATATATTTATATGACAAAAAATCATATCTAGAGTTTTTTTGCAAATTCTTTTTTTGATTCAATATCAACAATGAGTATACCTTGGAATCATTTTGTTTTTTGGAATGAATTAATGGATACTTTTTAGATTTATATATATCTAAATTCGATTTGTAATTTTGATTTTGAACCATACTATGTTGATTAACTTTACTTTGCGATTTTGCTGATATTAATTTAGACCACCTAATTGGGGAGAAATCATATTGATAATGCTCTTTTAACCACCCCTTCCACTGATCCATTGCATAACTCGTAAGTTTATTAAGACTTAATTCAGAATGAATTAGTTGTTGTTTTTCGAACGAATGCTTTATTTCAGTCTTAAGAAAAAAAGACCTTCCGGGGTAATCAAAAACAGACCTTAATTTATACAAGTTAATAGCTTGATTTTGTGATAATTTGTAAAATACATACGCTTGGGACAAATAAGGTAAGTCACAAAAAATATGTGAATTTTTTTTATTGTTAATATTAGCAATGGATTTTTTTAGAGTCGAAATAAAGTAAATTGTATTGTGATTTTTTTTATTAATTCTTTCGTACTTTGTTTCATTAATGGACTTATCCCTAAAATTTTTTTTTGATTCAATAACAATAAAAGGTTGTGTATTGAGTCGGGGAGTATTAATAATAAATACAAAAATCTCTATGTATATTTTTTCGACTAAAATTTTTATAAAAGAATCTAATTTAGAGATTAATCGGCCATTTCGTCTTTTTAATATTTTCAAAATCGTTTTTGAAAATTCTAATCTCTTAATATTAGAACTTGTTTTGCTAGGACTAATATGGATTTCCGGAGTTATTTTGGTTTTCGCTTTTGCAATTCTTTCTATTTGATTTCTTATTGTGCTTGTTCTATCAGCCATATTCTTCTTTTTTTTTTCTGTCAGTGAAGAATTTGTCCAATGTCGAGATTTAATTGGACTAAAGGGTTTATGAATTATCCGATTGCTGATTATAGAATCCTTTTCGTTTTTACTTTCATTCGGATCATATACTTTTCTTAATCCCAATAATATAATTGGATTTACTTTGGAAAGTTCTTTTATTATTCTTTTTAGAACTAAAAAATTTTCGACAAATAATTTTTTTGTTCCGTTTGGAATTGTTAGAAACAATTTTGTTCTTTCCCTTAAAACTTTTAGAGCTAGAAAATATACCCTTTTGCATTTTACGAGTTTTGTTTCCAGTTCCCTAACAACAGGCTCAAAAAAGTCAAAAAAGGAAGATCCCTTTCTGGGAGAACCAAAGGGGAGGTTAGTTTCCATTCCCCAAACTGTTAAAAAACAAAAAGCTTCTTTTTGTTTTTTCTTTAAAT